AATGATTTATTGCTATTTTTAAACTATCACTTCAATGAACCAAGCCGACCCTCATTTTTTCTTTTATGAAATTGATCCCCATCAGAACAAAAATCACTTGAGACATGTACCTACCAATTTGACATAGATCCAAGATATTTGATTAAATCAATGTGATGGAGAAGTTCGATTTGTCCCCTTAATCAAAAAAAAACAATTTCCGAAATTTTATTGATCCCCTTTATCATCCCGGATTTTTTCGTTATAAATTTTCTGGTTTACTACGAAGACATATTTCGTCTTAAAAAAAATGAATGAATCAAGAAAGTAGAAGAAATGGAGTTGAAAGTTGTATTTTTTTTGTTGGGGTGGATAAACCATTCCACAAGGGGATCCTTTCCCTCGTATTTCTTTCTATTTATAAGAAACGCTTTATATTATATATAGTTAATCGAGACTATTTTTTTTTTTCATATTGAATTTAGATAGAATTTTAGATCGAATTAAATTAGATATTCGATTTTTAAATTGAGTATTCGTTTTTCAGTTTTGAAATGAAATTCGAATTCTATTCTAATAAAAGAAAAAATATGAATAATGGATAATGATAATGGCTTTTTATATCGAATCGGATGGGATGGCGGTTAGAATGAAGGATTCATAAATAGGAATAACGAATCAAAAAACTCTATGGAATCGTGAAGGGCGGAAGGATCTCTTGGATTGAATCCTATTCTTACATTCTATTGACTCTATTGACTCTATTGACAATTTAGAAAAATTGTTGATACTATGCTCATAGTATGGTGGCGGTCGGACACATATGCCCCCATCGTCTAGTGGTTCAGGACATCTCTCTTTCAAGGAGGCAGCGGGGATTCGACTTCCCCTGGGGGTAGGGTACTACAAAAGGAAGTTGATCGTGCATTAATTGAAAATGGAATTGATTTTTCCTGGGTCGATGCCCGAGGGGTTAATGGGGACGGACTGTAAATTCGTTGGCAATATGTCTACGCTGGTTCAAATCCAGCTCGGCCCAAGAATTCGCTCATAGACCGTGAGATGCAAATTTTGTCTTTCTGAAGCGCACGATACGTGGGAATAAAAGAATTCCATTCTATATACATACCTCTTTATTTGTTTTATTTACTTGTTCCAAAAAATTCGGATCTAGAGAATATAATGATCTAGATTCATATCAGTATCTGTAAGTATAAAGGAAAGTCTAAATAAACGAAAAAAGAAATCTTTTTTGATTGAAAAATTGATGATCAATCGATTTGTAAATAAAGAAAGAATCACTAGTAATGTAATTACTGTCGTTCTCACAAAAAAGAAAGTGCATAGTCATGCAGATATCACTATATCACTCGTGTCTCTGTTACAACACGAAAAAAATGGGTTTGAATGAAATCCTAAAAATATTGATGCGGTATACCTTATTTCCCTGGGATTGTAGTTCAATTGGTCAGAGCACCGCCCTGTCAAGGCGGAAGCTGCGGGTTCGAGCCCCGTCAGTCCCGACGGATCCAATAGACACATCAACTCACCTCTCTATTTTCTTTTTCTGGTAAAAGGGGCACAATGAAATTAATAGAATTTCGGTCATTCTCAATAGGGATTTTTTTTCTTTTTTCGTTATTTCTCATCAAACACAACCAAATATTTAAATTTTCATTACTTCAACTAGTACCTATTGGGGGGAGAGAGATCTAATTGGACTAATCCAATTATTGGGAACATCATATTCCGGATTCCAAAGGATAGCGTACTGGGTCTGGTCTTTCAATTTATTGCCTCTATCTAATGGAATAGAGTATCATATGTTTCTCGGGAGCACATACACAACTAGAATTCATTTCTTGTACACTCCAAAAAAAATGGAATTTGAGTTACCCGGAAAAAGACTTTTCAGATGAAAACTCTCTCCCTTTCTAGTTCCGATTTTGGGTAGTCTCAATGACTCAAACTAACTCCTTTTTTTTAATCTATCTCATTCCAATTTTACACCGAACTTTTTTTTAATCTATGCTAGTACTAATCCAAGAAAAGAGAATATTAAAAAAAGAAAGATCAAATAACCACCCCCTTTAGCTTTATTATTCGTGTTATTTGTGAGGTAATGAATAATCGTTTGATTGTCCAAGGAAGGCGGTAGGTTGTAGAAAGAATGTAAAAAAAGAAAAAAAGATTTCTCGATTCGATTACGAATTCAATTTTATATTGAGTATGGATAAAGGATCTTCCTATGTTATACTATTTAATTCGCGACGGCGAAGTGATTTGATAGCCCAGATTTTGTTATTCATAATATTGATGCGATTCAATATCATCGAGATGGAATTCATCCCCTTGAATTTACAGGCGAAATTTTGATTATCTCTATGGGATTAAATCCCGAGTTATTGCGAAGTAAAAACCACTTAGATTATGGAAGTAAATATTCTCGCATTTATTGCTACTGCACTCTTTATTCTAGTTCCTACTGCTTTTTTACTTATCATATATGTAAAAACGGTCAGCCAAACCGATTAATCTGAATGAAACTTGACTTCTTATGTCTTTATCAATGAGAATTATTTAAGAAATAAATATAAATAAAGGATTCCAATTTCGTTTCTTAAATCTTCAATTAAATACGCAGGCTAGAATCAACAGTATTCTATGAGATTTGATAATATGGTAGAAAGGTTGATATATTTCTTTCTACCATATTATCTATTAGATTGGTGGTTTTTTAGTTTATAAAGTTGTACTGTATAAAGATACAGGCTTAATATAGAGCAATCTTCTAAAATATCTATCTTCATATCGATAGAATTCTATCCATAGAATATACATAGGGCCCCAGTTCTATTTCTTTGCTAGATTTCTTTTTTTGATTTGTATTGATTCCGACCGAAATAAAAAAAAAGGGGGGTAACTCTTACTTTTACGGCTTGAATTCCGAGATTTCTGATTATTTCAAATCGAAATCCCAGTATCTATCGAAAAAAAGAAAATCAAAGAAGTAAAAAGTCTACGGACAGGGCTCCCATTAATTTCATAAAAAAAACCAGTCATTTTTTTTTAGCATTCCAAACCAAAAAAGTATTTGATTAAATCGCTAACAGAAAGGAGTATGGGAACTTCTTCCAATTTCGAAAAGGAGTAGTAAACCCTACCGATTTGTAACACTTGAACCATGATATGAAATGAGTCGATGTCGATAAAGCATAAATCCAAAAAACAATTGAGAAAGTTTGATTCCTTACCGTAATTACATTAATAGTACTTCTAAAGTCCACTTCTCCCCCATACGACGAGTGAAAGGGAAAATGTAAAGACTACCATTAAAGCAGCCCAAGCGAGACTTACTATATCCATGTGAATTATGTCCCCTATCTGAATATGAAGGAATTATTCCATTCTTGTTCACTAATAATAGTGAAATCCAGGGTGCATAGTCAAAAGGGGATTCTTACTCCCAATTCTTTATTTAATGAACCAATCCAATAAATGCATTTAATTTATAAGAAATTCTTAATACAAATTTTCTGATCATTATGATTTCTAGTCGAATTGGGAAAGATTAAGTACAAGCAAAATATGCAACGACCCCCGTGGACAAGGGAGTCTTACTAATATAGCTATAGCATGTAGGAATAAAAAGATCTATTCTTTTGTTAACCTTCATAATTCATTCATAAAAAAACGGAATAAAAACTATATCTATATAACCAAGGTAAATCATTATCTATCACACACATACCTCTATTTTCTTTATTTCCCATTTTCTTTATTTCCCATTTTCTCTATTTCGTCTCTGTGAAAAAATGGGGAGACAGTCGATTATATTCTTGACTAGGGGTTACTGAACAGAAGTTTTTTTGGCAGTTTTTTTTTCTAAAAACTGAATTTGACAATCAAATATTGATCGAATATCTGAGTATTCAAAGACATTCGGGAGTTTGTAGACCAAAGTTGTTTCTCCACAATAAGTAACAGTTAGACTCCCTTTTGGTTATCTAATTCAAGGCCCAGTCAGTAAATATTCCATTAGTAGTGGAAGGGCTATCAAGACTTCTCGGCTCCCTTCATAGTACGAAAATCTTTTTTTGACTCCTATCAAAAAAAAGTTACAGATCTTTTGAGAATCTCCATATGCTTCGAATCAAGGGGGTATCAACAGCCCCCCTCCCCCTATGCTGGCGAAGATTTCGGTGAGTTATATCAAAAAAAAGCAGGGATTTCAGGTCTTTTGTTGACCAGGCGACACCCAGATTTGAACCGGGGAAAAAAGGATTTGCAGTCCTCCGCCTTACCGCTCGGCCATGTCGCCAAAAAAAATAGATGACAATATTACCCCCTTTTTGGTTTGAGGTGTATTGGATTACTGAACTTCTTTTTTTGTACTGACATCTTGAATCCTGTTTGCCTTAACCAAAAGAAACCATTCCCTTTTTTTATTAGATCCAACCCTTCGATTGATTGTATAGTATCACAAAATACACAATACCTAAAAACTTCCCCTATCCTTTCTATTGAAAGGGAAAATTTCTTTCACAAAAAAAATTCATAATAATTTTGAACCATTAACTATTGACTTGTGGCTTGACTGCGAATTCATGAATGATTTTTAGATTTCGATCTTAAATTATGTTTCCCTAATGACATAAGAAAGTCAAAATAATAACTAATTATTGTTGATTCTTTTCAATCAAAAAATTTTTCTTAATTTCCATTTTTCTCAATTTCGATTATAATTATATATATTATTTATATATATTATATAAAAAAAATTTATATATGTAAAGTAAACTCCGGAACCAGAACATATATAATCCCAGATATAGAATCGGATATTCAAATATAGGGTGCCGATAGGGAATTCTCAGAAAATATCGTACTTCAATTTTTCATTGAATCGATTGACGAAAAAAAGTCTAAATTTGGATAGACCCCCGCCCATGCTGCCCCGAATAGAACAGCAATAAAAGAATAAAAGGGGAGACGGATATATAGAAGATAGCTACACATGT